TGAAAACAACATAAAAAACTCTGGACAATTTCGAAATCAGACCAAGCGTCTTAATACATATGCAAAAAAATTCATTATTGGCCCACCATTGATTACAAGATTTAGCTTTTATGAATCGCTATTGGTTTGATACGAGTAATGGCAGCCGTTTCAGTATGTTAAGGATACAGATGTATCCACAATTCATTTAGAGTTACTTAATAGCCTATTTCTTATACTATATCTCTATCCCGTGAAATTCTCGAGCCGAAAGATGGATGCATATGCTGTATTTCATTTTGCTAAATTATATCAATTAAATGGTATATCAATTCTATAAATTGGATATAGCAATAAATAAATCAGCAAAATTCTTTTATTTTAGATAGAAGAAATGTTTCTTCTATCTAAAATAAAAGAATGTACCCTTCTATGCAAATTGGATTTGCATCGATAAAATAAATCCAAATTCCAGATTCCAGCAGTAGATGAATAATTGCAAATTTTTGTGTGTACGAGATTAGAATAACTTCAAAATAACTGACATAATTTTTTATTTTTCCTGATCAGAAAAATACATGAAAAAGAAAGGAGGTAGAAAAATTTTTTGATTTATGGTTAAAGAAGAAAAACAAGAAAACAGGGGTTCTGTTGAATTTCAAGTATTCAGTTTCACCAATAAGATACGGAGACTTGCTTCACATTTGGAATTACACAAAAAAGATTTTTCATCGGAAAGAGGTCTACGAAGACTTTTGGGAAAACGTCAACGTTTGCTGGCTTATTTGGCTAAGAAAAATAGAGTACGTTATAAGAAATTAATCAGTCAGTTGGATATTCGGGAGAAGTAATTTAATCGTTCGAATTTTTTTCTTATTTTATTAGTAGTCTTTTCTTATTTTATTAGTAGTCTTTATAGTAGTCTTAGATTTTGCATTTTGATAAGCCTCGTTTTGAGGAATTCATGGAATAATCCATTTTCATGGAAAAAAGAATAAGAACAAGGATACATAACATAAAAAAAAGAATAGGTAAGACGATATTCGCCCCCCCCCTACATATTTAATTTCTTCTCCTATACAAAAACTAGCAAGACCTACTCCATTGGTAATTCCATCGATAACACCCTTATCGAAAAAATTCGTTAGTTCGGCTAATCTTCTTATACCCAAGATAAAGACCCTAGTATAGAAAACATCTATATAACCACGATTATATGACCAGCTGTATATCTTTTCTTTTACTTGATCCAAAAAGTTTTTTTTTGGATTCCCTTTTACAAGGGAATTTAGAAAATTCAAATTCTGAAAAAAAGAATAAGTGGATCCATAGAAGATATATGCTATGAATAGACCAAGAATTGCTAAACTTACAGAAGAAATTGCATTAATGAGAAATTCATATGAATTTATGGAAGAATTAGAACTTTCCTGAAAAGAGTTTATTGAAGGAGTTAGCCACTTTGATAATATGGTTAACTCCGATATTCCATTACCCTTTATTCCATTATCAAAATGGATTCCTATAGATCCAATGAACAAAGTAAAAAGCAGTAATATAAGAAGAGGAAATAGCATAGTATTTCCCGTTTCATGAGGATAGACAAAAGTGTTTTTAGCCCCAAAGGGAGTACTAAAGGATCCTATCTTATTTCTTGTATTATCAGGAATTTGAGGTCCATTTTGTGAAAAAAAAGAAACTCCATCCTTCATTGTTGATAAAACAAAATCTCTATTGACTCCTTTGGATATGCCTTTTCCCCATAAGGATATTGAATACAACGAACCTTCTTTAGTACTGCTGTAATTTTGAAAATGAACACGCAAATACCCATCAAAAGTAAGTAAATATATCCGAAACATATAAAATGCAGTTAATCCTGCAGTAAAAGAGGCTATTATTCCAAAAAAAGGTGAATACAACCAGCTATTACTAAGGATTTCATCTTTGGACCAGAAGCAAGCAAGAGGTGGAATACCACAAAGAGAAAGTGTACCGCATAAAAAAGTAGTTCTTGTAATTGGAACGTATTTTCTTAAACCACCCATAAGAACCATATTCTGACTTTTATCTGGTGAATATCCAACAAGGGGTTCCATTGAATGAATAACGGATCCGGATCCTAAGAACAATAAAGCTTTCGAATAAGCATGAGTGATCAAATGGAATAAAGCAGCTTCATAAGAACCTATACCGAGAGCTAACATCATATAACCCAATTGAGACATTGTAGAATAGGCTAAGCTTCTTTTAATATCTCTCTGAGCAAGAGCTAAAGTGGCTCCTAAGAAGAGCGTTATTGTACCTACTAAAGAAATAAAACTCATTATCCAGGGTAGGGATATGAAAAGAGGAAGAAGTCGAGCTATAAGAAAAATCCCCGCAGCAACCATAGTTGCTGCGTGTATAAGAGCCGAAATAGGAGTGGGTCCTTCCATAGCATCGGGTAACCATACGTGAAGAGGGAATTGTGCGGATTTTGCAACTGCACCAAGGAATAATAAAAAAGCACACAAAGTAGTAAGTAAGGAATTAATCCCATTATTAGGAATCCAGTTATTAGCTATTTTGAACAAATCCCGAAACTCTAAACTACCTGTTATCCAAAAAAAACCTAAAATTCCTAATAACAGACCAAAATCCCCTACACGATTAGTTACAAAAGCTTTTTGGCAAGCACTCGCTGCAATTGGCCGTGTAAACCAAAAGCCTATCAATAAATAGGAACACATTCCGACAAGTTCCCAAAAAAAATAAATTTGTATCAAATTGGAACTAGTAACCAATCCCAACATGGCAGTATTAAAAAAACTTATATAAACAAAAAATCTCAAATATCCTTCATCGTGAGACATATAATCGTCACTATAAATAAGAACCAAGATTCCTACAGTAGTAATTAGTATTAACATAATAGACGTAAGGGGGTCGATCAAGTATCCAAATTCTAAAGAAAAATCGTTATTGATGGTCCAAGACCATAGATATTGATAGATAGAACTTCCATTTATTTGTTGAATAGACAGGTGAACTGAGAATACCAGAGCTATACTTAAGAGTAAAATACTAGGAAAAGCCCATATGCGACGAAGATTTTTTGTTGCTGTCGGAATAAGAAAAAGTCCAAATCCCATTGACATAATAACTGGAAGTGGGAGAAGAGGGATTACCCAGGCATATTGATATGTATGTTCCATAAGAAAAGAAATAGCAATTTTTAGTTGAAATTTATAGTTCAATTTTTCTATAAAATAGAATTGTTTCCGATTCACCAAACCTACTCTTATATCTCTCTAAAGGAATTAAAAAAACAAAATAAGAATAAGAAAAAATACCGGAATTCTGGATTTTTCAAAATTTCTCTCATTAAAATATTCAAAAATTCAGAATGGGTTTAGTTGCTTAAATTCAAAAAGTGAATCAAAGAATTTCGTTATCTAGTTATTAGTAAAAAAAAAATATTTATTAAACTACAAAAAAAGATTGAATCATTTTACTTTCTATTCATTTTTGTATTTCTTTCTCTTAAAATAAAGGAGCTCTCTTGTTTCGTAATTGATTGATTGAATTCCAAAGAATCTATAGTATAGGAAATTCTCAAATATTGCTTACTTCATATAAAACGGAAATCCTAATGACTAGAATTCTCTAAGTTTTAGAATGTCTTGTTTAAGAGACTAAGTATTTTTTTTGATTGGAATTCAATTATGAAATACCGTTCTGAACTTAATTAACTAATTGAATTTGAACCTTCTTTTTATCTCCCCATCTTATATGGGGGCTTATCCCCCATACCATATATTTATATATGGGGTATATTTGATATATAAATTGATTTAAATAGAAAGTCTTAAAAAACTCTTGTCTTATCCACATTAGACAAAATGAACTAAAAAAGAATTTTGAATTTCAGTATCTTTCAGTATCTAAGTATAAATACTAAGAAAAAACAGAAAGAAGGATTGATTTTTGGCAATAGATGTCTTTCACATACAACTATAAAAAAATAATTCCCCTTTAAAATGGCAGTTCCAAAAAAACGTACTTCGATGTCAAAAAAGCGTATTCGTAAAAATCTTTGGAAGAAAAAGACTTATTTTTCCATAGTACAATCTTATTCTTTAGCAAAATCAAGACCATTTTCTAGCGGCAAGGAGCATCCAAAACCAAAAGGTTTTTCTGGGCAACAAACAAACAAATAATAAAGTTTTGGAATAATCTGAATTGAACTATCCCAACCCAAAGAAATTCCAATTATTTAATCTGAATGAATAATTCAGATTAATTATAGAATCCTCATAAAAAAATGAGGATTCTATTACCAAAAGTAGACTATTCTTGCAATAGGACATACAACCTCTACCTATCTTATCTAATCTTATCCTAAATTCCCATATAAATGAGTTTAGGACTGGTAAATCATATTAATAAGAGCGTAAAGGCTTTCATTCTATAAATTTTTCCAAAATACAAAATTATTTGTAGTTAATGATGAAATTCTAATGTTCCTAAATTCTATGGCCTCTCCCAATCTCGACGATTCGTGAGAAAATAACTATTATTCTTTTAAGTTAACTATTATTTTAAGTTAGCCGCCATGGTGAAATTGGTAGACACGCTGCTCTTAGGAAGCAGTGCTCAAGCATCTCGGTTCGAGTCCGAGTGGCGGCATTCTCGAAAAAGAATACAATAGATTAGAAAATGGATGAAATTAGCAATTTCCAATTTTGTAATGGGACCTTATCCTTATGCTATTTGCAACTTTAGAACATATACTAACCCATATCTCTTTCTCAACCATTTCAATTGTGATTACGATTCATTTGATAACCTTATTAGTTCGTGAACTTAGGCTTAGGGGATTACGTGATTCGTCAGAAAAAGGAATGATAACTACTTTTTTCTCTATAACAGGATTCTTAGTTTCTCGTTGGGTTTCTTCGGGACATTTTCCATTAAGTAATTTATATGAGTCATTAATCTTCCTTTCATGGGCTCTGTATATTCTTCATACTATTCCTAAGATACAGAACTCGAAAAATGATTTAAGCACAATAACTACGCCAAGTACTATTTTAACGCAAGGCTTTGCCACATCGGGTCTTTTAACTGAAATGCATCAATCCACAATACTAGTACCTGCTCTACAATCTCAGTGGTTAATGATGCATGTCAGTATGATGTTACTAAGCTATGCAACTCTTTTGTGCGGATCCTTATTATCCGCCGCTCTTCTAATCATTAGATTTCGAAATTCTTTCGATTTCTTTTTATTTTTAAAAAAGAAAAAAAATGTTTTACTTCAAATATTTTTCTTTAGTGAGATGGAATATTTATATGCAAAAAGAAGTGCTTTAAAAAACACCTCTTTTCCCGCATTTCCAAATTATTACAAATATCAATTAACTGAGCGTTTGGATTCTTGGAGTTATCGTGTCATTAGTCTAGGGTTTACTCTTTTAACCATGGGTATTCTTTGTGGAGCAGTATGGGCTAATGAGGCATGGGGATCCTATTGGAATTGGGATCCTAAGGAAACTTGGGCATTTATTACCTGGACCATATTTGCTATATATTTACATAGTAGAACAAATCCAAATTGGAAGGGTACAAATTCCGCACTTGTAGCTTCGATAGGATTTCTTATAATTTGGATCTGCTATTTTGGTATCAATCTGTTAGGAATAGGTTTACATAGTTATGGTTCATTTACATTACCACCTAAATGATTACATAACATAAAACCCTCATTTTTTTATGATATGAAGGTTTTTTTCCTTTTTTGTTTGATTTGAGAACCCCTTGAACGTCTTTTCAAAGGGTTCTCAAAAATTCGAGATAGATCTAATTAGACTTTTTTACTTTTTTTTGAATTTTATGTTTTTTCCACTATGGAATTTTTTTCCACGATGAAATATAGAGCGGACTAGTTAAAAAAAGAAAATCCTATTTAGGATAATAATTGGATAATAGAGCCTCTACCCTGTCAACGGATAGCGAGAGAACTAAATCGGGATAAATACCAATTCCTATTACTGGTAAAAAGATACAGATTAAAAGAAATAGTTCCCGTGGTCCAGAATCCACAAAATGTTCATTTGGAACATGAAATAGCTTGTATCCATAGAACATCTGGCGTAACATAGATAATAAATAAATAGGAGTTAATATCATTCCAATTGCCATTACAAAAATAATTAGCATTTTTGGCATTAACATAAATTTAGGACTAGTAATTAGTCCAAAAAATACTACTAATTCTGCAACAAAACCGCTCATTCCTGGCAAGGCAAGAGAAGCCATTGAAAAGCTACTAAACATGGTAAAAATTTTTGGCATTGGAATAGATATTCCCCCCAATTCTTCGAGATAAACAAGACGCACTCTATCACAAGCCGTTCCCGCCAAGAAAAAAAGTGTAGCACCGATAAATCCATGGGATAATATTTGTAAAATAGCTCCATTTAGTCCAATGTTGGTTATGGAACCAATTCCTATAATTATGAAACCCATGTGAGATACGGAGGAGTAGGCTATTCTTTTTTTGAAATTTCGTTGACCAAGAGAAGTTGAAGCTGCATAGATTATTTGCACCGCTCCTATTATTACCAACCAGGGGGAAAATAGATAATGAGCATGAGGTAACAATTCCATATTGATCCGAATCAATCCGTATGCTCCCATCTTTAATAGAATTCCGGCTAAAAGCATACATGTACTGTAATGTGCTTCCCCATGGGTATCTGGTAACCACGTATGTAGAGGTATAATTGGCAATTTGACAGCATAAGCAATAAGGAAGCCAAAATACAGTAGTATTTCCAATGTTGCAGGGTATGATTGATTAATCAATCTTTCCAAATCTAATCCGGGTTCATTGGAACCGTATAACCCCATACCCAGAACTCCAATTAAGAAAAAAATGGAACCGCCTGCAGTATACAAAATAAACTTAGTAGCTGAGTACAGACGCCTCTTTCCCCCCCACATGGATAAAAGTAAGTAAACAGGGATTAATTCTAACTCCCACATGATAAAAAAAAGTAAAAGGTCTCGTGAAGAGAATAATCCTATTTGACCGCTATACATTGCTAGCATCAGGAAATAGAATAATCGCGAATTCCGGGTAACCGGCCAAGCCGCTAAAGTAGCTAAAGTAGTGATAAATCCTGTCAATAAAATGGATCCTAATGAAAGTCCATCGATTCCCAATCTCCAGTGGAAATCCAAAACATCTATCCATTTAGAATCCTCCTTTAATTGGATTAAGGGATCCTCTAATTGGAAATGATAACAGAATGCATAAGTCATTAGAAGGAATTCTAATAAACAAATAGATATAGTATACCACCTAACTATTTTATTTCCTTTATGAGGTAAAAAGAAAATTAATGAACCGGCAAATATCGGCAAAACAACAAGTATTGTTAACCAAGGAAAATAACTCATGATAAAGTAATAAAGACAAGATACGTTTTGACCAGAAAAGCCCATGCTCAATTATTTCGAGCACAGGCTTCTTCGGTAAAGAGGAATCAGACGATTCGAGTGGAGTTTTTTGTAACGTATCAATAAGATAGAGCCATGCTGCGGGTTGTTTCAGGCCCTAAATAAACGCGGACACTTAAAAAATCTGTTGGGCAGGCAGATTCGCATCTCTTACAACCCACACAATCTTCGGTTCTCGGCGCGGAAGCAATTTGCTTGGCTTTACATCCATCCCAAGGTATCATTTCTAATACATCTGTTGGACAAGCTCGTACACATTGAGTGCATCCTATACATGTATCATAAATTTTTACAGAATGTGACATTGGATCTCTAAATTTTCCTTTTCAACATAAAAATTTTCGATCTGGTAAAAATGAAATTAGTACTATATAAATTAGATGTATTGTAGACACCAGACGAAGCAATGGTTTATCCAAACTTTAACAAATAATAATATATTTCTTAATCCGTTTGTAAGAAAGCGTGAAAAGAACCAAGAGACTTGAATTTAAGACTTCAACAGTCAGAATTATATGAATTCTACATACTAATTTGAATTAGCCAATAAATTGGGTATCATCTTTTCAATATAAATTATTGCAATATTCAAATTGCAATATCAATGGATTGTAAAAATGCAATATTCAATTAAGTAAAAAAGAATACTCTGAAATAACCTACTCAAAAAATGGATATTATTAAATACTAATAAAAAAATAAGATCAGATTTCTATTCATCTTAATGTTCCGTATTATTATATATGTGCCTTTGTTTAGAGGATTCTATGTCTAATTATTCAAAAAATTAGATTGATTGATACGAGTTGATTTCCTGTTACGATGGATGGAAGAAAGAATGGATAGTCCAATAGCTGCTTCAGCAGCCGCAAGGGCTATAACAAAAATCGCGAAAATGTCTCCTTTTAATTGGCGACTATCAAATAGATCAGAAAATGTTACGAGATTTAGATTAATTGAATTCAGTATAAGTTCAAGACATATTAGAGCTCTAACCATGTTTCGGCTTGTGATCAATCCATAGATACCAATCGAAAATAAATAGACACTCAAAAAAAGTACATGCTCAAACATCATTAACTAACTCCTTATCAATCTCGATTCATTTCAATATGAGGACAAGAATTGAACCGATTCAATTAATTAGAATAGAACAATTACGCAACAAAAGAGAAAAGAAGGTATTTGTTGTGTTGACAGTAGATGGGTTTTACTAAATCAAAATTGTGATTGTTTAGTTATTTATTTTATATTTGAAATTCTAAGAATTTTGACTCATTCTAAGTATTTCTTATTGTCGAGCCATAGTAATTGCACCTATTAAAGAAACTAGAAGAATTAGGGAAATGAGTTCAAACGGAAGATAAAAATCGGTTGCTAAATGAATCCCAATTTGTTGAACGTTATTTATGAGACCCTGTTCTACTATTTGGTTTGATCTTGTAGTCCAAAGAATTCCATACCACGACGTATCTGGGATAGTAGTCATTAGTGAAAAAGGAATAGTTATACAAATGAGTAAAGTAAACCCATCTCCAATAGTCCAAAAATTATTATCTTTAGACCACTCTGAGCCATTTACAAACATTACAGCAAATATGATCAAGACATTTATGGCTCCCACATAAATAAGAAGTTGTGCGACAGCTACAAAGTAGGAATTCAATAAAAAATAGAATAAGGATATACAAACAAGAACTAATCCCAGCGAAAAGGCAGAATAAATTGGGTTGGTAAGTAATACTACTCCTAGACCCCCTAGTAGAAGAATAAATCCCCCAAATAGCACAAGAATCTCATGTATTGGTCCAGGTAAATCCATTATGGATAAGAAGAAATTTCTAGTATAAAATTTTTCATGAACTGACTAAAACTAAAAGATTCAAGGAAGGAAAAAGATATTAGGATTTTTTTTTTTGTTAGAAAAATGGATTTTTCTAACAAAAAAAAATCCTAATACCTAGTAATCAGTAATCGTTCTTGAATTCCAAGATTTTTCTTCCTCTATTTTACTTTGAGGCGAATTCCTAATTGTTTGAATTGTGTAATCTCCCATTATGGAGATTGGTAACCGACTCAAAGCAATTTGATTGTAATTCAATTCATGACGATCATAAGTAGAAAGTTCATATTCTTCAGTCATCGATAAACAATTTGTCGGACAGTATTCAACACAGTTACCACAAAATATACAAACTCCGAAATCAATACTATAATTAAGCAATTGTTTCCTTTTAATATCCTTTTCAAATCTCCAATCCACAAGAGGTAGATCTATCGGGCATACGCGAACACATACTTCACAAGCAATGCATTTATCAAATTCAAAGTGTATTCGCCCCCGGAAACGCTCCGATGTAATTGATTTTTCATAAGGGTAGTGAATCGTTATAGGTAAACGATTTGTGTGGGATAAGGTAATTATGAAACCTTGACCAATGTATCTTGCGGCGCGTATTGTTTGTTGACCATAACTAATGAACCCAGTTAGCATAGGGAACATATTCTAAATATGTATGAAAAAGGTATGTTTCTTTCTCTTGTTTGAGAGAACTTTTGTGTTGAAAATATTCTTACTGTTATTGTATTATCTTATTTATAGTGAAACTAGTTGGAAAGAAGTTGTTAATAAGAGATTGCCCAGAGAAATAGGTAAAAGAAATTTCCATCCAAGATTTAATAACTGATCCATTCTCATCCTGGGTAAAGTCCATCTTATTGTGATAGAAATGAAGAGAAATAAATAAGCTTTAGTTAATGTAATAAAGATACCTATTACCATTTCCAAAATTCCCATTATTTTATTCATTTGGAAAAATCCAAAAAAGGATATATAGGGAATAGATAAATTCCACCCGCCTAAGTATAGAATAGTTACAAATAAAGAGGAAACTAATAAATTTAGGTAAGAAACAAGATAAAATAAACCATATTTAATACCAGAATATTCGGTTTGATAACCTGCTACTAATTCTTCTTCCGCTTCTGGTAAATCAAAGGGTAATCTTTCACATTCTGCCAAAGAAGAAATTAGAAAAACTAGAAAACCTATAGGCTGACGCCAAAGATTCCACCCCAAAAAACCATATTTGGACTGTGCTTCAACTATATCAACTGTACTTGAACTGTTAGATAATCATAGTCGATGATAACATTACAGTTCCCACCGCTATTCCAAAACCGTACATGAAACCTTAGCTTCATACGGCTCCTCTATGATCAGAAAAAAAGAAAAGATTGTTTCATTTCGGTATTATTCCCTGGGCGTAGATAGAATTAGGTAAGATAAAATTGATTGGAAAGTCCCAAATTAGACCAAAGCAATTCTGTCTGCTAGAATAACAAAAAAGCGCTTCCGAATTGATCTCATCCTTTATATAATAAAATAAAAATTTTTCTTTATTCGGTAATAACTTAATATTGGAATAAAACACTCGTTATAGCAATTAATAAATGGAAAGAATTGGGCATTAGTTCATGAGGAATTCTGTATGAATAGGAATAAAGGAAGGAAAGAATAAATAAAGATCCTTTTTTCTATTGCATTCCATATCTTTTGTCCTATTCTTCTTTCCCCGGGAAGGGTATACTTAAAAGAAAAAAAGAATAAAGGGTTAATTCGTTCTTGATAGCCATTTCTTTAACAAGTGAATGGGAACATACTCTAGACCGGAATCCGAAGAAAGTACTACTTGATCATTTCCACCAATTTCAAGTCTTTATTACGATTCCTTTTATGAGGAAAAATGTCTAATGATTTAGATTCTCTCATTACTAATCCTGTATGTACTTTAGTGTTTCTAATCCCTCACTAACTTTTGATGAATTGCCTTATGGTTATAAGTTATAGTAATAACTCAAAATATTCTAGTAATGGAATTCCATATTGCGAATCCTTTATTCTTGCCCGCTTCAAGATATGATGACTAATCAAACAATCTCAACCTTGGGGTAAAGAGTTTACACTGCTTATGTTTACTTGAACTTTTTTCTTGTACATAGGAAATGAGATTTTATATTTTTACTACAAATTAAAAAGCTGTTTTGTTTCACTCATATAGCTATCTAGTTTAACTTACCAATCCGAATACAGAATAAGCAAAGGAGGATAAGCATTCAATGTATTTTAGAGGAAAAAGATCCTATTTTAACGAATCACACGTAGAGATATTGCTAGTACACAAAAAGTTAATGGTATTTCATAACTAATAGATTGAGCAGCCGCTCGTAGACCGCCTGAAAAAGAATACTTATTATTTGAGCTATATCCCGCCATGAGAAGACCAATAGGAGCAATACTTGAAATAGCAATCCATAAAAAAACACCAATACTAAGATCAGCTAAAACAAAACGATATCCCAAAGGGATAACTAAAAAACTTAATAAAACAGATATGACTGCTATAGAGGGACCAATGCTAAATAAAGGAATATCTCCTCGGGATGGGAGGATATCCTCTTTTAAAAGTAGCTTAGTTCCATCTGCTATAGCTTGAAGCAATCCCAGCGGGCCAGCATATTCAGGACCAATACGTTGTTGTATCGCTGCAGATATTTCTCTTTCTAACCACACAATTACGAGTACTTCTATTGTGATTCCCAGTAGGAGGGTCAAAATGGGTAGAATCCATATCAGTCCGTAGACTTCTTTTAATAATTCCGATTTCGAAAAAGAATTGATAGTTTCTACCTCTATTATCATTTCAACGGTCAACTTCCCCCATAATGATATCTATACTACCTAATATTGTCATGATATCAGCCAATTTCATTTTTTTAACTAGCTGAGGAAGAATTTGTAAATTAATAAAACCAGGTGGACGAATTTTCCATCTCCAGGGGAAAAGACTATCATCTCCTATCAGATAAATTCCTAATTCACCTTTTGGAGCTTCTACTCTTACATAAAGTTCTTGCTTTGATAATTCAAAATTGGGCGAAGGTTTTTTACCAAGAAATCGATATTCAAAATCATTCCATTCGGAATTCTTTGCGTTCTTAAAGCGTCGGGCTTCTAAATTCTCATAAGGTCCTCCCGGAATTTTCTCTACAGCTTGTTGGATAATTTTTATGGATTCCCTCATTTCACCGATTCGTACTAAATAGCGAGCTAACGAATCTCCTTCTTTTTGCCATTGTACTTTCCAATCAAATTGATTGTAAGACTCATAAGGATCAATTTTACGAAGATCCCATTGTATTCCAGAAGCTCGTAACATTGGGCCTGATAAGCCCCAATTTACAGCTTCTTCTCCACTAATAAAACCGACTCCTTCAACTCGTTCTAAAAAAATGGGATTCTGTGTAATAAGTTGTTGATATTCAACAACTCCTCGTAAAAAATAATCACAGAAATCTAAACATTTATCCATCCATCCATAAGGTAGATCGGCAGCTACTCCTCCGATGCGAAAGTAATTATGCATCATTCGCATACCTGTAGCAGCTTCAAATAGATCATATATCAATTCTCTCTCTCTAAAAATGTAGAAAAAAGGAGTCTGTGCCCCGAGATCCGCCATAAAAGGTCCAAGCCATAATAAGTGAGAAGCTATACGGCTCAATTCTAACATAATTACCCTAATATAGCTGGCTCTTTGGGGTATTTGAATATTCTCCAAGAATTCAGGTGCATTTACCGTTATTGCTTCTGTAAACATAGTAGCTAAATAATCCCACCGTGTTACATAAGGCAAGTATTGTATAATAGTTCTGTTTTCCGCGATTTTTTCCATTCCTCTGTGTAAATACCCTAATATGGGTTCGCAATCAATAACATCTTCACCATCGAGAGTAACGATCAGTCGAAGAACACCATGCATTGATGGGTGTTGAGGGCCCATATTGACTATCATGAGATCTTTTCTTGTAAGCGGTAGACTCATATCCTTGTTCTTATTCTTTTTTCCATGAAAATGGATTATTCCATGAATTCCTCAAAACGAGGCTTATCAAAATGCAAAATCTAAGACTACTATAAAGACTACTAATAAAATAAGAAAAGACTACTAATAAAATAAGAAAAAAATTCGAACGATTAAATTACTTCTCCCGAATATCCAACTGACTGATTAATTTCTTATAACGTACTCTATTTTTCTTAGCCAAATAAGCCAGCAAACGTTGACGTTTTCCCAAAAGTCTTCGTAGACCTCTTTCCGATGAAAAATCTTTTTTGTGTAATTCCAAATGTGAAGCAAGTCTCCGTATCTTATTGGTGAAACTGAATACTTGAAATTCAACAGAACCCCTGTTTTCTTGTTTTTCTTCTTTAACCATAAATCAAAAAATTTTTCTACCTCCTTTCTTTTTCATGTATTTTTCTGATCAGGAAAAATAAAAAATTATGTCAGTTATTTTGAAGTTATTCTAATCTCGTACACACAAAAATTTGCAATTATTCATCTACTGCTGGAATCTGGAATTTGGATTTATTTTATCGATGCAAATCCAATTTGCATAGAAGGGTACATTCTTTTATTTTAGATAGAAGAAACATTTCTTCTATCTAAAATAAAAGAATTTTGCTGATTTATTTATTGCTATATCCAATTTATAGAATTGATATACCATTTAATTGATATAATTTAGCAAAATGAAATACAGCATATGCATCCATCTTTCGGCTCGAGAATTTCACGGGATAGAGATATAGTATAAGAAATAGGCTATTAAGTAACTCTAAATGAATTGTGGATACATCTGTATCCTTAACATACTGAAACGGCTGCCATTACTCGTATCAAACCAATAGCGATTCATAAAAGCTAAATCTTGTAATCAATGGTGGGCCAATAATGAATTTTTTTGCATATGTATTAAGACGCTTGGTCTGATTTCGAAATTGTCCAGAGTTTTTTATGTTGTTTTCATTGCAAAATGATGGATCTCCTTCCGTAACTTTCCAATTACGAGTACGAGAATTGAAAGACATGAAAATTCTCAATTCTCTACGGCGTCTAGGAGATAGATAGAATATTTTCAGGAACAAGAAAATCAGAAGAATTTTTTTCTCTATTCACTACCATTCCGCGTCTTCGACTTCTATTAGTTTCTTCTTTAATGCAATAGCTATAGTTTGATATAGAATCCATTTCTCAAAGTAATGGAAACCATTCTCTTATAGGAAATGGTTCGAAAATCGCTATTCCACTTTTTAGGTTTAGGTATCGTGAAAAGTGATACCTGTGAAGATCGTGCATTTCAGTCACATTCAGATCCGTTTTTCGAGTCCATGATATAACCAAATTGGATGGATCTTCCACCCGTTTAGCTAAGAAAGAATAGATGCAGAGGTGGATAATAGATCGATATGAAGATCATGAGCTGCCCCATAATGAAACCGCCAGTAGTCGCGAATATCTCCTTCTTCCCTAACCCAAGATTGGAGAAAGAAGATCTAAGAGGGACCTATGGAGAATGGGGTCAGAAATCCATAATAGAGTCCGACCACAACGACCGAATTAATTATCCTCATCGATAAACTTAGACTACTAAGTAGAAAAGATTTGA